TTGGATTCTTTCTTCAATATGGAATCGATTCACACCAATTCTTCTGTATTATGTATACAGGCTTATCCTTCACTTTTCTGAAGTTTCGATAGAAGGATTCCTATACCAATGTATACAATTAACTCCATTCGTTAGAATAGCTTCCATCGAGTCTCTGCACCTATCCTTTTTTATTTTCGCTTTCTGAACCTTTGCTTGTTTTCGGAAAACGTGATTTGGCTCAGGATTGCCCATTTTTATTAATTCCAGGGTTTCTCTGAATTTGAAAGTTATCACTTAGTAAGTTTCCATACCAAGGCTCAATCCAATTAAGTCCGTAGCGTCTACCGATTTCGCCATATCCCCCCTTTGAGATGAAAATCTCATTGTGATCCCGTCCCTTTTTTCTTTCATTTATACCGGAACCGTTCAATTCATTAGATAGATGCCTGTCTCGAAAAAGTGTTTTCTCCTCTTTGTGATTTCTTGTGTATCTTCTTTCATCTTCTATAGGAGGCTCGTATTCGGTCCAATCAAAAACTATTTTATCATTTCTGTATCCGCAATTCAATATAGGTGGATACATACCCTATACATCTGTCTCTCTTCCACTCATTTACCCATCAAATTGAAAATACTTGAACGGTCGATAATTTATTTATATTATTTTATAATTATAAAATAAATAAAAAAATAAAAAAATTGAAATTATATATCGCTAGATTAATCTTATGTTCTATAATATTTAACAGTTATTATTATTATTATTTGAAATTAGAATTATTCTATTGTTTATGTTTAATTTATTAATATATTAATTTAATATTAATTAATAATTTTAATAATAATAATTAAAATAATAATAATGAATTTCATATTTAATATGAATTATGTTATAAATAGCGAATATGAATAGCCAAGAATGAAAATAGTTAATAGCAAAGGTTCTAAGAGTTTATTGAATTCCTCTGCATGTCGAATTTATGTTATGTGAGCCTGCTTAGCTCAGAGGTTAGAGCATCGCATTTGTAATGCGATGGTCATCGGTTCGATTCCGATAGTCGGCTTTTCTCTATTTATTTTCTTTTTTACATGATTGATAATGCATCTTTGAAATCAAAGTGAAAAAAAAAAAAAAAAAAATGTATTCTTCTTTTCGCAAAAGCCATTGATTATAGGATAGGAATTTCCAACTATCTCACGAACAGAATCCTTTTCCTTTTCTATATATAGAAAACCGGAAACTGGATATTTATTCAACTCATCTCATTATTCTTTAATTAATATTAATAATAGAATAATACTTCAGTAAATTTTGCTTTATTTAGAATTTAGTTCATTTTTAGTTTAGATTTATTCTGTAGAATGAAATTTCATCAATAAGAATTAATTAATAATTAATTATAAATAAGGAGTCTTTATGTCGCGTTACCGAGGTCCTCGTTTCAAAAAAATACGTCGCCTGGGGGCTTTACCAGGGCTAACTAATAAAAGGCCCCGAGCTGGAAGTGATCTTAGAAACCAATCGCGTTCTGGGAAAAAATCCCAATATCGTATTCGCCTAGAAGAAAAACAAAAATTGCGTTTTCATTATGGTCTTACAGAACGACAATTACTTAAATACGTTCGTCTCGCCGGAAAGGCAAAGGGGTCAACAGGTCAAGTTTTACTACAATTACTTGAAATGCGTCTGGATAACATCCTTTTTCGGTTGGGTATGGCCCCGACTATTCCGGGAGCTCGCCAATTAGTTAACCATAGACATATTTTAGTCAACGGTCGTATAGTAGATATACCAAGTTATCGCTGCAAACCCCGAGATACTATTGCGGCGAGAGATGAACAAAAATCTAGAGCTCTAATTCAAAATTCTCTCGATTCATCCCCTCAGGAGGAATTGCCAAACCATTTGACTCTTCAACCATTCCAATATAAAGGATTAGTCAATCAAATAATAGATAGTAAATGGGTCGGTTTGAAAATAAATGAATTGCTGGTTGTAGAATATTATTCTCGTCAGACTTAAACCTAACAAAAAGAAAATAAAGACTAATATAACCTATTTTCCTCCCTTTCGGCGAAGTAAATTAACCTAAGGTTAAGATAAATTAAGGGTTTGCTCCGGATTTTTCTTCCATTTAGGTGTCATAGACCGAGAGGGATATTTTCATTCCTTGTCTACTCGTTTCTTTAACAGTATTTTCCGTACCACAGCCATTAGGAATAGAGAATCCATATCAAAGAAAGGTCTAACTGTTGGAATAGTCATATATTGCTATTTGATCTATATCTATTGATCTATTGTGGTTAGTAAGATCGGTAAATTAGGTGAAGGTAAGGAAAGAGAGGGATTCGAACCCTCGGTAAGCAATAGCCTACATAGCAGTTCCAGTGCTACGCCTTCAACCACTCGGCCATCTCTCCTACATAATGATTATGACCTAAAAACCGAAAATCGAGTGAATAATTCATTATTCATATTAGAATTAGATTATTGGGTAGGTACAACCAATCAATTCTAAATAGAAAGCGATAAAAATAGGAAATTGTTTTCTTATAAAAACTGTTAAAAAAATTCTATTCATGTTTGCAAAAACAATGTTATCTTCTTTTTCTGATTATCTATTTAATCTATTTATACTATACCGACCGCATTAAATCAATAAATTAGAAATTCTAACGAATCGACTGAGCTAGGGTTCTATATTTTATAGACTATGGTTAATGGATATCTTTAGATCATGATTCTATTTAGACTACGATTCCATACCAGAAGAATTCTAAAATTGCTTTTTAGGCCTGTTATCAACAAAAATCCTTATCCCATCTATCTATTAAAAATACAAATTGATAAACAATTTTTTTATAGTTGATTGTCTAGTGATATCCGCAAGTACACAAAAAAAATGGGCCCATTTTCATCATACAATGATTACTCGATTCGATCCTTTTTCTTCTTTGTATCATAATTCAATCAACTTAGGTTTTTCTAAGCTGTAACTTCAATCAAATAAGAATAGTTTCTTTCGTTGATAGACTATTCCAGTAAGATGGAATCCAATGCGGTTCCCAATATTTATTTCTTAATTCTTATCAATCAATTCCTGTTCCTGTAATGTAAAAAAGAACAATTTGAATATTTGGGCCATATTTTTTAATGATAATGAATCTGTTTTTATGTTATTTCGTACTGTAAAATTCTTTTCCTTGTGGGATCATTTTCCCCCGAGAAGTAATGAGAACAATGATAGAATGGATTGCTACCTATGTCTAGATCGCGGATAAATGGAAATTTTATTGATAAAACCTTTTCGATTGTAGCCAATATCTTATTACGAATAATTCCGACAACTTCAGGAGAAAAAGAGGCATTTACTTATTACAGAGATGGTGCGATTTGACTTTTTTTGACTCTCGGTTTTACGAGAAATACACATGATTCGTGATCGGGAAAAAAAGAAAAAAATCTACGCTTGTAGAAGGTAAAGTTTGGAAATAGAACAATTCCTTCTGTCGTGTATCCTCGATTAATGCAGCCTCAGATGCTATGTTTCAATTCTCGATTCTAGTATTGAGCGAAAGGTTATACCTATAGGTTCGGTATTACGGGTCAATCCAAACCAATAGGTAGCAGAGGGGAAGAAGCACTACACCTAGAAATTAACAACACGAAAACTTTGTTATATTATAAATATTATTATCCCCTTCTTTAGCAAGCTTGGGACTAAAAGAATGGTTGGGACAACAAACATCCATCTCGTTTGTATTTTGGATACCCGTATAACCATCGAAGGCTGTTGAAGTGACTAATTCCTGGACATTGGGAAGCGTTGAGAACAAAGAAATTGTTGGAGTTATCTTTTCTCTCTAGTAACAATACGTTTGATGTTAAGAAAAGATCTCTTGCAGGAAGGTTGGCTAGAGATTTCTTGTAAAAACACTAGCCCTACTTAGTTCATAATGAGAAGATTTTCATCTTCTTTATCATTTTATCATTATGCACATAAGGGAGGAGCCGTATGAGATGAAAATCTCATGTACGGTTCTGTAACGGAGATTCTGTGAATTGAATGACGACCGTAACGGATGTCAGCTCAATCCGAAGGGAATTATGCGGAAGCTTTACAGAATTATTATGAAGCTATGCGACTAGAAATTGATCCCTATGACCGAAGTTATATACTCTATAACATAGGACTTATCCACACAAGTAACGGAGAACACACGAAAGCTTTGGAATATTATTTTCGAGCGCTCGAACGAAACCCATTCTTACCACAAGCTTTTAATAATATGGCCGTGATCTGTCATTACGTGCGACTATCTCCACTATAGAAATAAAAAGTAAATAAAGATCAAATTCACTAGTAAATACTAGAAAAGGGGCTTTCTACATATGCATTGTCTAAAACAACGATTTTTATCAGCTGTAGAAAAGAAAGAAACTTCATAGAAGTTGAAATATGAAGAAATAGATATGCCTAGCTGTTTTATTCTATGGGTAAAGGATCTAATTGATAGAGTAAGCACCGTAAAGATCAATTAGTAAGGTTTTGCGCCGATACAAAAATAACTGCTTACTTATGTCATGATGTGAGACAAATGTTAGGAATCCACTTATGTAATAGAGTCGATCCACTAAGATATTGAGCAGCGGTGTAGGATCAGATCCCAAAGATAGTAAGTCTTTCCTTTCGAAAGTCTTTTTCAAAAATTCTATATAAATTTCTATATGATATGAAACTGAGATAGTTACCTTTCAGAAAATTCTAATGATAGGCAAAATGTCTATGTTTTATTTTTCTGAAGGTGGGAGAAAAGATAAAACTAAAATAAACCGGATTTTTAATCCAAACTTAAGATTTAAGTTTGAAACTCATTTTATTAACTTCTTTTCATTAACCCGAAAAATGGGATAGATCTACGAGAAATCTTATTCAGTTAGATATGGTAGATTCAAATGGAATAAAAAAAGAGTTGACTGCCGAGCCGTATGAGCTAGGAAACTCTCAAGTACGGTT